ACACGTTCCTTCTAGTTCTCCAAGCAAACCCCTTCGCATCGCAATGCCTATTGTGTCCGCTTGACCCTTCCTAAGCGGAGACATAATAAAGCGTCCATAAAAAAGACGTTTACTGTCGGCTCTTGATTCAACACACTTCCACTGTAGTGTCCGAGTAGATATTGTTACTTTCTCTCGAACCATAAGAATGTTTGTTATTTTTGATCAAATCATTGAATTATTTATTTCTCTTGAAATCTCTTCAATGTTTATATTTTTACAATGTTTACAATGTTTCGATTTTTACACACGTCGTTTTTTAGGGGGCCTGCAGCCATTATGTGGCATAGGAGTTACATCCCGGACGAAACTTAATAATATACCACTTCTACGAATAGCTCTTAATGCCGCATCTCGTCCGAGACCGGGGCCTTTTATCATGACTTCAGCTCGTTGCATACCTTGATCCACTACTGTCCGAATAGCATTTCCAGCTGCGGTTTGAGCAGCAAATGGTGTCCCTCTTCTTGTGCCCCTGAACCCGCACATTCCGGCGGAAGACCATGAGATCACCCGCCCCCGTACGTCTGTAACCGTCACAATAGTATTGTTGAAACTTGCTTGAACATGAATAACTCCTTTTGGTATTTTACGCGCATTCTTACGTGAACTAATACGGCCATTCCTGCGCGAACCAATTCTAGGTAAAGGTTTTGCCATATTTTATGTTATCATCTTATAAATAGAAGCCAGGTGTCTATGGATATATCCATGTCATGTCAAAATAAATCTTTTTTTTTATTTATATATCGGATGCCTTAAAGATTGCCTTAAAGATAAAGAAGATAAAGAGTCCCGGTTTCGAAGGACTAGCCTTGTCTTTGCTTATGTCTCGGATTGGAACAAATTACTCGAATTCGTCCCCGTCTACGTATTAGTCGGCATTTTTCACAAATTTTACGAGCGGAGGCCTTTATTTTCATATTTGTCATTCCTTAATTTTGAATATACATGTCTTTTTGAAGAAAATAAGTTTCGTTAAATTTTCCAATCTGGAATTATATCTCTATGAAAATGAAAGGAATAAGGAAGTTGAAAAAAAAAACTACCTAATCATTCAAATTTTTGTTGTGTAGTCTATAGATTAGATGTTCTCTGGTCGAATCATATCGGCTTACTTCCATTTTTATTTTTACTCTATGCCTTAGTAGTCTACGGATAAAACAAAACTATGTCGGATTTTTTCTGAAACAGAACCTAAAATCCGATCTTCATTATCGAAACAAACTTGAGAGATACCATTAGTAAGTGATTCAACAATTAAACCCTCTTGACTTGACTCTATTTTTATTCTTTCATTCCAGCTAAAACCTCGTGAAGTATCAAGTATCAATTAATATAATGCAGGAAAAATAATAAAAATAATATTAGAACCCTTTTCTTTCTTCTTTCTATTTTTTTTTTTTTTTTCACAAACAGGAAGTCCGGATAAAATTTTGATATCCGAGAGGAAAGATTACCATATATAACACAAGATTTCTCCACCGATTTTTTCTAGTCGAGCCTCTCGGTCTGTCATTATACCCCGAGAGGTAGAAAGAATTACAATCCCCATCCCGCCTAGAATTCTAGGAATTTTTTGATAGTTAGAATAGATTCGTAGACCAGGCCGACTTATTCGTTTTAAATTTAGATTAGTTCCATACGATCCTTTCCTATTTCTTCTATGTCGTAGAGTTAAAACAACAAAAAATTTCTTACCTTCCTGATGTTTCCTCACATTTTCAATAAAACCTTCTTGCAAAAGTATTTTAATAATTTTTTCGGTGATGTTAGTAAATGCTAGTCGGACAGTTCCTTTTCTATCCGTGTCCGCATTTCGTATAGAGGTTATTATGTCAGCAATAGTGTCTCTCCCCATGATAAACTAAATTTATTGGTGCCTCATAATTTTGATATAATCAACATATTTTTCTTTTTTTTTGTTTGTTTTCTTTTTATCATATGAATTCATTTTTTTTATTATTTTAGAGGTATATGCATGAACTCCAATCTACTAATTTCTTTCATTTTGAATTCATTTTTTTTAATTAATTTTCTAATTTATTCTAATTTACTTTAATTAATTCCATTCAAATACTATAACTATATCGGGGTCTCATCTTATATCTTACAATGTTTTATCTTACAATACTTCAGGTGCTAATGAAACTATTTTAGTGAAATTTAACTGTCTCAATTCCCGGGCGATTGCACCAAAAATTCTAGTTCCTTTTGGGTTTCCGTCTTGATCAATGACAACTGCAGCATTGTCATCATATCTTATTATTATGCCGTTGTCACGTTTGAGTTCTTTACAAGTACGTACAATTACAGCTCTGATTACTTCGGATCTTTCTAGAGGTGAATTTGGTACGGCTTCTTTGATTACAGCAACAACAATGTCACCGATATGTGCATATCGCCGATTACTAGTCCCCATGATTCGAATACATATTAATTTTCGGGCTCCACTGTTATCTGCTACACTCAAATGGGTCTGAGATTGGATCATATCATTTTTTTAATCTGTTATTTCAATGCAAAGGACAAAAAAAAAGAAATATTTTTGTTCAAAAAAAAAACGTTCGATTTTTGTTTTTTTAATCCTAAAGGACCTTTTCCTTTGGTTTTTCTATTCCTATCTCGAAATAATGAATTGAGTTTGTATAGGCATTTTTGACGCTGCTATTGAAATAGCCTTTCTAGCTGTATTTTCTGTTACTCCGCCCATTTCATAAAGTATTCTGCCAGGTTTAACGACAGCTACCCAATATTCGGGGGATCCTTTCCCCGATCCCATACGTGTTTCCGTAGGTCTTGCAGTAACAGGTTTGTCAGGAAATATACGTACCCATATTTTTCCCCCGCGGCGCGCATTTCTTGTCATTGCTCGTCGTCCCGCTTCTATTTGTCTAGATGTAATCCAAGCGGGTTCAAGTGCCTGAAGAGCATATCTACCGAAAGAAATACAATTACCCCGATAAGACATTCCTTTCATTCTTCCTCTATGTTGCTTACGGAATCTGGTTCTTTTGGGGTTATAGTAGATGGTCGTTTATCAATTCCATCCCTACTACAGAACCGGACATGAGAGTTTCTTCTCATCCAGCTCCTCGCGAATGAAATGATTAAAAAAATATATATGTAATAATATACTATACTAAAGCATGGTATTTGGTGGGATTTCTCCTGTTATTATAAATTTGTATTATTATAAATTTGTATATTTTTGTATTATTCTATTTTCGATTCTATCGAATTTTATATGACTATGTATTCGATTTCTGGTTGTCATTCTGTTTATATATTTTATTCTGTTTATATATTTTATATAGTCAATATGTTATCAGATTGTTTTGTTTAAAATTGTTAAATTTAATAACATAAAAACCTTCGCGGGCGAATATTTACTATTTCAATAATTATTTTACTATTTCAATAATTATTTCATTTGTGGAAGTAATCCATTAGCTTTTAGAATAAAGACTAAATAGAAATGAATTGTCTACTGGTTCCTTTCTTTTCTTTCGCCATCCTGCACAATAAATCAGTACTGATTTATTGGTTCCGTCGTCCCCATCACTTCCCAATTAATGGTTAGGTCCTACTTTTACAATGGAGTCCTGAATAAAATCAAATTGAATGAAATTTGTTATTGAGTCAATTTTCTCAGTCTTTATTGGCTCCAGGCTCTTGATTTTTTGTTCTATGAATAGATTCATTTAATTATAGATCAATCTCTATTGATGCTTTATTACATTCATTGGCTTTTATAAAATGAATCATAGACCTTACATATTGGAATCATATATCATTGATATTTTTTTTCTTTTTTTTTCTTTCTTTCACCCTTCCATTTATCTGCATTATTTTCTATTTTGTTTTAGAATAAAATAATCAGATTGATTTTTTTTTTCAGAAAAAAAAAAATTGCAATTGCTGCAATTATATGATTACTATATCATATCTTGAATGCTTCTTTGAATCCAGATAATGCAAAGCGATGAGTTGGTTATTAGTTCTATATTGGTTATTAGTTCTATATTGGTTATTAGTTCTATACTTATTAATTCATAATAGGAGTCGGCCTATTTTTTTTTTTGAATCCTTTCCCTAAAAATAAAAAACCACCGAGTCACACACTAAGCATAGCAATTATCTTATATCAAATTAACAATCGAATTTTTTATTTTTTATTTAACCTTATAAAATTAGAGGTATTTCTTTTTTGTTTTGATTGAAGACAAAGAGGAATGAAAGAGTTTGTTCTTTGTGTTCTATCAATAGATAGAATGGAAATAGAAATGCAAGGTAATTACAAGTTTATTATTCTTTGTCTACAAATATCCAAATTTTGATGCCTAAGACACCATAAATAGTTCTAACTCCATAGGAACAATAATCAATTTTAGCTCGAATAGTTTGTAGAGGAACCCTACCTTCTCTAACCCATTCGGCGCGTGCAATTTCTTTTCCGTCAAGACGTCCTGCAATTTGTACTTGAATTCCTTTTGTATTTGTTTGTTCAGTTAATTCAATAGCCTTTTTCATTGCTTTGCGAAAGGACACTCTATTCTTTAATTGTCCGGCTATAAATTCTGCAAGAATATTAGGATGCCCATAAGGATTTTCTATTCTTGTAATAGCAATGTTGATTTTTCGGTTTATACAATTAAGTTCATTTTGTATGTTTATCTGTAATTCTTCAATTTTTTTAGACCTACCTTCTATTAATAATTTTGGAAATCCCATATAGATTATGACCTGAATAATATCAATTTGTTTTTGAATCCCTATACGTGAAATTCCTTCAATACTCGAAGAGTTTTTTATATTTTTTTTTACATACTTCGTGATATAGTTTCTTATTCGTTGATCTTCTTGTAAACCCTCAGAATAATTTTTTGGTTGTGCAAACCAAATAGAATGATGTTCTTGGGTTGTACCCAGTCTGAAACCAAGTGGATTTATTTTTTGTC